AACTCACTCGTTTACCCTATTTTGCTTTTTATCATTCGAAAAGAAATAGATTTGCCTCCTTTCATTTTACTTGCCGGATGAATTGATTGATCTTAAAGATAATTTCTAGTCCTCGGGAGTGCTAACCATGTTAACCATGTTCTTTTGAAATAGCAATAAAAGTGTTTACACTAGTATCCAAAAAGATATCTTTTTGTTAGAATTTAACTAGTATTAGAAAAAGGAAGGTCTTCTTGCCTCTATAGAGGGCGCTTTTCACCTCTTGTCGGCACGGCATATCCCCTGCTGTCAGATCGTTAGCTCCTTTGAAATCGAAGCATTAAGTACTCGAGGGATTAGTTAGTCTTTTTCCCACTTGATGGCAGGGCACTCCTAGGGGAAGGCCTTAGTGCTTAACTACACTGGTACCCTAGCTCGGGTAACTATTATTAGAATAACAAATAATAGTTAATCGTCTTACTGTTTTATTTGTAAAGGAAATCAGATATGGTTTATGCTTAACTTCTAACTTGAAAAAGATCTTCACTTTAAATAGCGTTCCTAGGGAAGGATTTTTTTTTGACTTTCCTGGAACTAGATAGCCTGGAAATGGATGCGCTTACAACTATAATGAGAATGTAAAGAGACGTAACTGGATTTGCTTTGCCCCCTTCAAACTTGTCTGCTAGATAGAGATTCTTTTTATCCCTTATTCCCAACTCCCTTAGCTGAACATTCTATTCTGCTTATAATGAAGTTGAAAATCTTACCTTTCAGATCGGGAGAAGCTCAATTCGCGGATGAAGAAGAAGAATGGAATCTCTTTCTCTACTCTTTATAGTTTTTATAGTTTTCGAGCTCTATTTGTCCGTTTAGCCCTTTGACTCTTTGTCTGGAAAGAAAGCATATTAGAATAGTGCTATTGTTAAAAAGATTCATATAGAGAAGGTTTTCCTTTTTTTAGTGGGCCCATAGAAAATGTCACCTGGGACAGAATGTAAGTCGATGTAACATAACTTGAGGCGGAGAGAGAAAGAGACAACCATTGGATAGCCATAAAAGACTGCCTGGCTTGAAGGAAACTCTGAAAAAGACTTGGAGAAAGCATATACCGAGCTAGCTTCCTTTGCCCTTAACCTAGATGGATGAACTGGATTTTACTTCCTCTTTTTTGAGTGGGAAGATCCAGAACTCTAACTAGATCTTCAACTCCAACCCAAAAACTACAAGGGAAAACTTGATTCTTTATTCTGAAATTGAGCTTGTTTAAGAACTCGAAATGCAAGGCATGACTGAGAGAAGAAAGTGAATTGGATTCGATCCTATGGACCCTTCTTTCGTATGGATACTCATATCAAGACTAGCTGGTCTTTCGTAGCAAGGGAAAAGGAACTCGCCAGAGAAGCAAGCGAAATCAATGCAGTCGTCAGTCAGAACCTTCACTTCAGGGGCCAGCTAGCGGTAACTCTCACTCTCATAAACCCACTAACAGCACTCCTAACTTCACTTCTTCCTAAAACGACGACGAGGAAGAGACATAGAGCGAAGGAATGGTATAAAAGAAAAGGTAGCCACGAGTCCAGCTGGAAAGAGGTTTCAAACTGTATTGCTTACCATCTAAGGGGCAGGTACTGCAACTGGTTCTAGGGGGACAAAAACTGAGTCTAGACAAGAAAGTCTTTTTTCTTAAAAAAAGGGCGTCAGATTGCTAAAGCTTAACTGGCTAGAACATAACTTCCAGAAACGTCAACTTCCATTGGAACTCAGAGCGACGGGAAGGGTCAAGGAAAAGAAGGGAAAGGTAACGGAATTCACTCGACTAACGACTAAGAAGGTGAGGAAAAGAGGGGTAGTTCCTCTAACGATGCCTGAATGCTACTTTCGCCTAGTCGGTGAAGCTGCGTCCTCCCCTCTTCTCTTGGTGGCATTTCCCTTGGCTTCCATCACAGAAGATGTCAGCAATAGCAATTCTTCAGTCAATGGAATCAGTAGCTACACTGACCCCTGTACGAAAGTTGTTTTCTAATCGATAGAGCTCGTGGATTTGTTCATTCATAGCATAGAGGTAGATCCTTTCCCGAGCCCGATGATCGAATGTTATCCCTTTCCACTCCTGCTGCATTCCTGACTGCTTCCCTGTTGTGGCTGCGTGTCCTAATCGAAAAGAACTCATCTCATAGGGTCCGTTTCCTTGGCTGACACCGACACCGGCCGATAGAAACTAAGATATAATAGGGAGGGCTGGCCATTCGGTCCCTAATCTCTCTATGTTTGAGTGGCCTATAGGAGAGAGGTTCACCCGGTTATACCACTGTAGGGCCCAATCATCTTATTAAAAGAAAATAAGAAAGTTGACCTTAAGCTGACAAGACAATGATTGATTTCTTTCATAACCTCGACTTCTTTATTTTACTTCAAAGCTTTATTTTACTTCAAAGAAAGATCAGATCTTCCAATCGCTTATGTCAGAGCTGGTTCCTCTGTCAGAGGGTTAGATCATTCACCTATTGGGACAGTAGCTTCACTCCTGGAAAAGAAGAAATGAAATGCTGCTTTGTTTACAAGAAAGAGATTCAAATCTCCAATGTGATACCTAATCCTAACCCAGTCGGCGTAGGCGAGTCACTCGATAAGGCTTTTATCCCAGTCCTGCTAGCCCAAGCTAGTAGTCAGATGAGTATGCCCGGTATGTCTTTCCAAAAGGACAGCTGTCTTCTTGAAGTCAAGGTGGGTCATGGATACACTCTCTACTCCGATCTCTCCTCAAGAGAGAGGATCAGTTATGCTTGATTGAAGGCTTGATGGCTGAAGGAAAGACTTCCTTTCTTGCCCAACATCTCCTCTCCGCTTTGGTTGAGCTGTTTCGCTTCATTGCCGTCAAAAGGACTTTAAAGGAAGAGTATGCCCTGCCTTTCCTTTCCCTTTTGGTACGCGAAGGCGTCTTTCTATTCCATTAAATGAAGGAATCTCTCTGACAAGGGCAACGGCTTGGAAAGAAAAATCCCAACTTTTTTCTTGTCCCAAAGAAATCCATTCCGGAAGCGGAAGGTCGGCTTGGCGTTGCGTAAATCAGATATCTTGTCCCAGGCGACTCTCTTCCCTTCTTCGTAGGGTACGCTCCGTTCCCAAGAAGATCAGGTGAGCCCGAAGACCGAATCAATGTGACTTACACTTTTCTTTGAATTGGATTTGTCGCGTTCTCATTGGATTACTACTATACTGGGCTTACCCCCTTTCAGCATGGCTTCCTAGAAGAAAGGTGTGAGTTCTCGTTGCCGTTCGACCCCCCTTTGGCCACGTCTACCATTTCATTAAGTCAGTTCGGTAGCTAGGTCACAAGACCCAGCCATCACATCAAGATCGTAAAATGACGTATATGAGAGAGTGGAACCAACGGCTTATGAGCTCACGGTTTGAGAGTGGCCGTAGCCTACCTAAGCTCAGCTTTATTCAGTTCAATACATTGCGCGCACGGTTCTCGTTATTGGACTTTGCTTTTGGGTTCGCTCCTCTCATGTGTTCGAGTGCCTACGCTCCTGCACCTATCGGTACAGTGGCTTGACGTTCCTCTGACTCTGGTCTAGCTGGGGAGAGAACTTCACTCATTGCCCGATCCTCTCTCTTATACGGTCTTCTTTATTTAACTGGGTGGGATATCTAAGACATGGGGCTACCGAGAGATATAAGATCTTGTCCCAGTTCTAAATAATCGAAGGGTTTATACTCTCGCTATTGGACCTGATAGTTGAGTGGCTAAGAGCATGAGGGAAAGATTCGACTTTAAAAGACCGGATGGTTGGCTTGGTTGATGGAAAAAGTGCCGTAAGTCGAGCTGCTATCGATCATGGAATAAAAGACAGGTTGGGACAAATCCTGATCTTTTAATTGCGTCAATAAAATAAGATAGATGGATGCCTGAATCGGACATATGAGATGAGCCCTAAACCCCTCGTTCTTTGCGTGAAGACCAGATGCGCTCTTAGCTGCCTTTCAAGATGCCAAATCGTTCTCAACTTTCATTGGTTTGGCGGGGCTCTTCATCTATCAATCGAAGGTTAGAGTTGGCTTCATTGCTTGGTTTTGGAAGACGGGAGAGATCTCAGATCAGGTTCAACCTCAAGTGAGTCATCATAGGGTCTTGCTTTGAGGAACGGACAGACCAGACAGTCGTGACTTTCTTTCTCGCCTCTTTCTCTTTATTGCCTGAGCCCGGGCTTCAAAGTCAGAGCCTTCCCTGCTTCACCCATTCATTGCCATCAACCGGCTGTTCGAGCTCATCAATCAAGACGGCGGGGAACTTAGATGATTCATCTTAGTATGCCGGGTATGTCGTTGCCCAAGGTCCTTTCTAAGAGATCAATCTAAGGGTAGAAAAAGAAGAGAATCAGACTTCGGTGAGTGCCGCTTGCTGTCAGGCCATCGGCTCCTATCACTTTGTTCGATTGAAAGCCTTTTCCTCGATGAGTTGAAGGTTTGTGACTCCTTCGCTTCGACCGTACCTTCTTTCTTTAGTAGCGAGTAGAACTTGAAAGATAGGGGTCAACGCCACAGGCATTAGCCAAAACAATAGAACTTGACAGAGATTGAGTTGAAACAGCATTTCTTGTCACCATGACCAGCCCTGACTTGACTGGTGGGTGAAGGAGAGAAAGTCTCAGCGCTAACTCACTAGACGGACAATCGACCCTAGGGAGAGAAGCTACCCCGATTCACTAGCCTAGCCTGGGAACATCACTTCCTATAGTGGCAGGTAGTTGAATTGAAGGAAAGCGGCAGCTAATTGAATGGGTTCTGTCGCACCTGATTCATCTTCAACCGAGATTACATCACATCAATGAAGGAATGCAAGTGTAGTTTTCCCCAGATCTAATGTCTGATTTCGACCTGATCTTGATCTATTAGAAACGAACTGCCCTACGTTCAAGAAAGAAAGACTGTCTGGCTGTAGCCATGTCGAATGGAGAAGGAGGGGCTTCAAGGGCAGAGGCACGAAGTGAAGCAGCTTTCCCAACCCAAGACATAGGTTAAGAAGCGGAATGGGGCAAGGCCGAGGAACCGCCATCTCTTTTCATTTGTTTTGGGTATTACCAAACCTAGCCTAGCCTTCGTCAATCACACTAAAGCGGAGCACCCAACTATGGCAAGGCCCCCTTCTGTAAGGGTTAGGTTAGTCAATCCGGCCCGAGACGCGTTCGTTGACAAAACCGCCGTAGGAATGGAGACCTTTCAATAGAGCGGAGTCGAACTGATCAACGAGAAAGAGGCCCTATTAACTATAAACGAATACACCACAAGATCGAACTGCACTTATACCTCTCCCGCATCAAGTTGACCGCCCCCCCCTACGTAGTGATTATATCAATCATGTACGTAGGTAGGGCCCCCATTCTGATTGGTATATCATGAAAAAAGAAAGCCATTTGCACCAGGCGCACTGCGCTTTCCCTTGCCCAGATGTTCGCCTTTCTAAGTCAAGTAATGGTGACCCGCCGAAGACTGGAGCCTCGTAACATGTTGACGAAGACCTCCGAACTGAGGATTCGATCAGTAGAGGGGGCTATTTTGCCTCCCCGGAATAAGAATAGCCCCGCTCTCTAGCCGACGGATCCCCTTGATTATATAACAGGGAAGGAACGTGTCACATTAGAAGTGAACAATCAGAGATGTCCTCTAATCACCACGATGAGGCTGGTCCCTCTTTTAGTAGACTCAGCTATGAATATGAATGAAGAAATGAATGCCGGGCTCTTTCTTTCACTGCTAACCCCAAGAAGTTTCTTAATGCTGATACTTTCTCTTTCGTCGAGCCCTGAGCTTGTGATCCTCTTTGAGTGTGGGTTCAATTGGATGAATCTGTCAAGTCAAGGTCAACGTACATAGCACAAAGGATGGTGCATCGCCTATTTCTCGTTCTCGCTCGGGAGCCAAAACCGAACACGCCTGCTACCTACTGTACTGGACCTTCGACCCGGCATTCTACCCTTGTCGAATCGGAACCAACCACCACTGCATTGCGCTCGAACAGTTGAGCGGCCGCCGGCCAGCAACTTCCGTGCACAGATAGAGATTCATTCTTCGTACCTGGTCCAACCTCAAAATCCTTCGCGGGTTGGTAAGGAGTCAGTCTTCTTTGGTAAGACGGAATTGGACAAAGAAAAGAGAGTGCTCGACCGGAAGAACGGCCAACAAAACAAAGACCGTAATTACATAGATAACTGCTCCTCCCTTTCTCTGTCTTTAAGGCTTTAAGTCGAACCGTATGGCGGCTGGAAAGAAAGACGACCTCACCTTCTCGTAGATGGTGTCAGTGAGAGGAACTTGAGTCTCCCCCGTTGACCTTCTTTTGTGGATAGAATCTTCAATGAGTGTAAGCAAGCACCCAACCTAAGAAAGGTGCTTGTTGAGTAAGGCTGGCTTTCGAGCCCAAGCCCCTTGTATAGGTTGGGTGCTTGAGCGCTTCTCATATCGATCAAGGCTTTCCTTGAGTTTTCAAGTTGGGGCGCGTTAGCTAGACCCTTTTCTTGCGGGAGTGATAACGCGCGCCCTGTAGTTTTTTTTCTTCGCTTGCTCTGCAGTACGAGCCTCATACAGAGCCGCGCCCTTTTAATATGATGAGAAGAAGAGGGGCCGCCCTCTTTTCTTTTCCGCACCAATCCTTTCCTTATTTACTAGTACATATTTTTTGGGGTGTATAGCTCAGTTGGTAGAGCATTGGGCTTTTAACCTAATGGTCGCAGGTTCAAGTCCTGCTATACCCAAACCTACCTTACTATAGTAGGTGATGCGTAGTAGCGTTCAAAGATCACTCTTTGGCCTTTAGACTCGCTTCAGCGACTTTGCCCTTTAAGTGACAAAGGGGGTGAGCCGCTCCAAGCCGAAAGCGATAGCGAATCCCGAACTTGCCCACGCTCATCCAAACCGGCCTCAAAAAGCGATCGGAAAGCAAAGCCCTTCCTTCCAATCCAAGCCGACGAAGCCGCCCCTATATCTAACCACCGCTCACCCCGATCACATATTGGCACGTTCATGATGCATCATGATCAAAAGGCCCTAAAAAAGACCTATGCATCAGTGTACTGTCATGATCATATATTAGCTCGATTTTTTTGACGGTTTGAAGGCGAAGCCGCCTATTTCTTCGGGCAAAGGGCGCTCCCTCCTCCTAACTCCTTCCACTTCTCCCCGGGACAGGGACTACGGCTTGACCTTCGAGGAAGAACTCCGTGGGACCCCTCCTTTTAGGGCGCCTAGATAGTGAAAGGTTATCCCTTTGCAACGCTGGAAGCTAAGCAAAGTCACGAAGCTGGCTGACTACGCTCGAGCAGAGCTCAGGCCCGGAGGTGGTGGCTGAACTCGCCACAGAGTTCAGGAGCGAGTAAGACTATCTTGGTGAATGCAATAAGAATCGGCTGCTCGCCGCAGCAGAGTGCTTTGCCCATGCTGCTATCCGCCGCCGAAGCGCTCTCAAGGAATTCGTGCTTGGATGTCGAGATCAGGGGACTCTATCCAATCCATGCGGCGAAATCTATTTGTGGTGGAACAAACTCAAATCAAAATATATTTTCCGATACAAGAGATCGGCCCCGAAGCAAGGTATGGTGGGTGCCAGCAACTTGAACTTGTTAGGAGTAGGGGCTGAAAAGAGCTCTTTGTATAGCTTGGCTTTGCTGGGCTTTGATGCTTACAACTTAGAGAAAGGGGAAGGTTTGAGAAAGGAGCTTTTTAGCCCTTTTGCTGGATTGTTGGTCCGCGGCCCCGTTCTATAGATAGAATGAATAAGGAGAGGCCTATCGATGACATGACCGAGCCACTCTTTTACTACTCCTTACCTTACCCCCCTTGTCACTTAAGGGGAAGCAAGAGAAGGGGGCCCGCTGGAAACCTTCGCCTTCGGCTCCATACTGATCGGGCCGGCCGGCCATGAAGGGACATTACGAACTTCTTACTGGTAATACTGGGCTGTATATGATCCTGATCAGTGATCAGTATATTTTCATATTCCGGATCCTTATGTGCTTTTTTTTTCTTATACTAGCGGCGGCAGATCCATTAGTAAACAGGAGCTGCTATCGTTCACCCGGCTGGATGTCAATCTGACGGATGGATAGGCGTAGCAGAAAAGAAAAGATAGGGTCAATTACGAGAGGAAGGCGGAGGAAAGAAGACGAGAGAGCAAGCCCCAGGAAAGTATAGGTTGGCTTGCAGCTACCACGGCCGTAAGAACGACTCGAAAGACGGGCCCCCGCCCCGATAGTAGCGAGAAAATCTTTCGGAATCCAAATTATATCGTGGTAGCCTACAATGGTTGCTTTCCTATGCTGTTCCATTCATACGAAGCCAAGCCGATCCGATTTAGGCCTAGGACCCAACTCCGAACCCTTTGCCTGGCCTCGGGTGGTGGATCGAATGAACACTCAACTGCGTCATCACGGCAGCGATGGATGTTTAACCTTTATTTATATCTTTTCCTTCTTTATAAAGAAAGAGAAAGGCGGGGATGGACTCTGAAATACTCCTCCGATCGGTTCCGACAGTCTTTTCTTCACCTTCTCTTCTCGGCATGATCCAGGCGTTCAAGCTAGCAGATCAAATCATGGGTTTTCATCCCCGGAGAGGCAAATGAGTCGGTTGGTTGAAATGCGGTTATGCCGGGTGGACTAAAGTCAAGTGGGAGGTGGTCTCGTATTATCTTATAATAGGAGGACGCCCGCTTTTAGCTCTAAGTCATCGCTTCCAATCCTATTCCTATAATAGAACGCTTTTCTTTTTTTCGGTATGCCGCTCCGCGAGCAAGGAGCGAGAGAAGCAAGCGGGCTGTGATGATGTCAGAATTTGCACCTATTTGTATCTATTTAGTGATTAGTCCGCTACTTTCTTTGATCCTACTCGGTGTTCCTTTTCCATTTGCTTCCAATAGTTCGACCTACCCAGAAAAATTGTCGGCCTACGAATGTGGTTTCGATCCTTCCGGTGATGCCAGAAGTCGTTTCGATATACGATTTTATCTTGTTTCAATTTTATTTATTATCCCTGATCCGGAAGTCACCTTTTTCTTTCCTTGGGCAGTACCTCCCAACAAGATTGATTCGTTTGGATCTTGGTCCATGATGGCCTTTTTATTGATTTTGACGATTGGATCTCTCTATGAATGGAAAAGGGGTGCTTCGGATCGGGAGTAATCACTAGTGATAGGGCAAAAATCGGGGGTAAGGACAAAGGAAAGAGCGATGCCTACATTAAATCAATTGATTCGTTATGGTAGAGAAGAAAAACGGCGCACGGACCGTACTCGAGCTTTGGATCAATGTCCCCAGAAGCAAGGAGTATGCCTGCGTGTTTCAACGAGAACACCGAAAAAACCTAATTCAGCTCTACGTAAGATAGCCAAAGTACGATTGAGCAATCGACATGATATATTTGCTTACATTCCGGGCGAAGGTCATAATTTGCAGGAACATTCTATGGTCTTAATAAGAGGAGGTAGAGTGAAAGATTTGCCAGGTGTGAAATCCCATTGTATTCGAGGAGTCAAGGATTTGCTGGGAATTCCGGATCGAAGAAGAGGCAGATCCAAATATGGTGCGGAAAAACCCAAATCGAGATGAATGGAAGATGCCTCTGGAACTTGTTTTTCTCGGTCAGGAGAGGTTTATCCTTTGCCCCAATGATGGCCTTTTTCATCTTATTTGTATTCCGATCGAAGAAAGAAGGTTTCCAGTCTCATTCAACCAACTATCTTTTTGAAGCAGATAGTTCACAGTGCTCATTCGATTCGATAGAAAAAAGTCACCCTATGTTTGTTGAATTATTTGATTTGAAGCTCTTGCCCCGTTTTTGAACGCTGGGCAAGAGGCGCTGCCGCAGGCGCCCGATTTCCTACCTTTGCCCTCTCAAGGAGAAGGAGCGCTACCGCAGGTGCCCTCTCAAGGAGAAGGAGCGCTACCGCAGGCTCCAAATCCACTGCCCTCTCAAGAGGCCCTGCGGCAGGCGCCAGCACCGGCTGAAGTTGCCCACCCCGCTCCCAACCAAGAGGAGCTTGCGGCACTCCGAAGGGAGATTCATGATTTAATAAAAGAAAAACTTCGGAAAGAATCTGAGAGAGGGGTCGGTCCGCTGTCCACTCTGTTTCCCGAACAGAGGGAACTTAACTCGAGGACCGCCCACTTTATAATGGAAACCGACCTGGGGCTCTCCCCGGAGACAAATGTAGATACTCTCCGTGAATGCGCGGATGATCTGAGGGAGGATCCAAATCTCCTTATGACGCTCATGAAACCCTATTTGCCAGAAAAAAGTGAGTCTGTCTGCATTCCCCAAGAGCAGCTTTTCATAGTACCTTAACTCTTTTGTCGTGGCGCTGCTGGATGCTTCTGATCAATAGGAAGAGGAGTATAAAAAAAAACTTATGATGAGCATCTATTTGGGTAGATCATTTCCAAGATCTAATTCCAGTTTTTTCTTATTTAGTGGAAACGCTTTACAATCTGAAGTTTTACGCTTAAGGGAAAAAATGTTCTTGGTGGATGCAGGACCTGGGACCCCCAGAATTTGTATGCAAGATGAGCCTACAGGAGTGCCAATCAACCGAGCCAGCAGGCTTGAGAATAAGGTTGGATACCTGGATCTAGTGGCCGGTGAATCACTGATCAAAGAGAAGATTTTGGAGAGATTCTTCATCGATCTAGTGGCCGGTGAATCACTGATCAAAGAACGAGCAGCCGCCAGGTTTAATGATTTGGTTGGATCCCTGGATGTAGTAGCTGGTGAACCGCTTCTTCTTCTTCCACGAAGATTCAGACAAAACCGAGCTTGGATGGAACTGAACAAGATTTGGCGAACGAATACAAGGGTCAAAGGCTTTCTAATTGAGAAAGGAAAAAGAGGTTATTCAGTAGCCATCGCGGGTTTCATTACTTTTCTTCCATTCCGTCATCACATAAGGAAAAGGATAAAAAATGATCGATTCCGCATTGAGAAGATTAACCCAAAAAGGACGAATATTGTGGTGTTCTAAGAGCGGCAGATCAAACAAGAACTTGAGGAGCTTGCCAGGATGGCTTGGTAAGCAAGCAACCACTGATGTAGGCGCCAACTCCCAGTTCTTTTCTCTTCTTTCTTTTTTAGTTTAGTGACAGTTCATCAAAACAATTGTCCAAGATTGCTAGATCGAGCACGCGACGCGCATAGTATAAAGTTCAAGAGGGGGTTGTCTCCTCTTCAACATTTCTACGACTTCCTTGCCTTCCCCTTTTCAGAGAGCTCCTTTTTCTCTTCCCAGATTTTCCTCCATATCTTCGCCGCCTTCTTCATCATCTTGTTCCATCCTTCAGGGATGTTCGGTAGGTGCCCGGGCCTCCTAAAAAATCTTTCCGACAAGAATGCTGCTTTCACATTGTAAGACATGGAACCGTCTCGCTCTTGTGAACACTGATCATAAGTGACAAAAGCCGCCGGAATCCTCATTTTTTGTCCATAAGCTCTCCTCGCTACTCTAAGAATTTCAAATGTCTTTTTATACACTGGTGCAGATGATTGCCCCTAAGGCACCGATGGACCAAGGCCTTCGTCTATCACCCGAATTTCTTGATTCACGGCGTCGAGTATTTGCACTTTCGATCTCGTGACTCGACCTGTAGGCGGTGATACCGCCACCTTCGAGGACGTGATCTTCTCTTAGTCACTTGTGCTGGTGGCGGAGAGGGCGGCGCTTGTGTTCTGGCTCTGGGGGGTGTTCCCTTTCTAAATTATGACGTACTAGGTTAGGTTGCCATCTAGGTCTCGTCTCGGTCGGGGGTTGACGAGTCAAGGCGCTTCCTCTTCTTTATATAGATGCGGATGGAGAAGGAATTCGGATCCGCTTGGCTCTTTATTTATTATAAAGAAATGTATTCCCACTTGTGGGAGTTGCAGAAGATAATACAAATTTAAAAGAAATACCCGAAATTTGAAAATATGCATAAAAATCAGTATGGGAATGCGGAATAAAGGGCGGGTGAAAACCCAACATGGTAGGGTAGGACGGGGAGGCAAAGATAAAGATGGTAGGCATAGTCAGCCCTGTAGGTGGAGGCACACGAAGACCACACACATATCTCTTTTGAATCTATATCCCACGCTCATCAGCTCTTCGGGAAGAGAAGGACTCCAGTCAGGAGAGATTTCTGAGTGCATGAGTTGAGTTAAGGAAGGGGGTCTTAAGCCCCCATGGGGAAATACACAGGAAAGAGGGAATGAATTTATTGAAATCAATATCCTAGGCCAGCCCGGAAACTCTCCAATCAAATAATAGGTCAACTCCCCTTTAATGGTAAGGGCAAGGGGTCAATCCAATCCGGTACCTTCGCTTCCTTGTTACACATATCCTATCTTTTATTTAAATACATCCCGCCCACATCACACTCAGCCCTTACTTGGTCAGCTAAACATTTTTGAAAAAAAAAAGACTTTTCCGGTCAGAAGTGGGGGGTTTGGGTGCGCTTCTTCTTCCTGCTGGTTCAGGAGCTTAGGCCCAAGCGCTAATAGTTTCCTAGTTGGAGTTGGCACACGTAGGCCCGGAACCGGAGGTTGGTTGGCGCATTCGGTAAAGTATTCCGCTAGCTGGCACATAGCAATAGCAAGCAAGAAAGCTCAAAGCCAGCAGTAAGTAAGGTCCAGAGCAGGAGCAAGAAAATGGATTCGTGAGTGGCTTTGTCTTTCGTGAGCGTAGGTGTAGGCAGTAAAGGAGCACGTATGCGCAGGTGCCGGAGTGAAAGCCAGTTGCTAGCTAGGTGCGCTCGAATCCCTTGACTGCGGTGCTATTGAATGGTATAGAATCGGACAAGCAATTTCTTGTCCAGGGGGAAAGGCCGGAGTGAAAGCTCAATCCAAGACATGAAAGCGGAATCACAACTGTCGAAGTAAGTAGTTCAATGCCAATGAAGAAGACAAGGTTTAGCCTAGTCTAGTCCTAAGGAAAAAAAATGATATAGAATTCGATGTCATCTCATGCCCTCTTTGAATGGCTTGTTCAAGAAGGGATTTCTGTTCTTAGAAAGAAAAAGCTCTTGGTGAATACCATGTTAGGACAAATGCTATCGAGTCCACTGCTTGAGAATACCCTCATGGTGCTTCAGTCAGTTAAGAATAAAAAAAGAAGTTGCTAGAGGAAGACAGAAGCAAGGGAGGACCCGGCAATCTTAGACTTTATTTAAATCGATCCCACACCTGGCCTCAAGGCAGATAAAAGACCAGGCAAAAAAAGGCCATAAACTATACCCGGCTCCAGGCCAACCTTACCTTAATAGCCGAATTAGCATCGATTGAATCACAAATGGACGTAGTAGCTTAGATAGATCGAAAAAGCTGTGAATAGGGAGGGCTTCAGTTCTTCTTTTCCCAAGGTAGTTCACGGGGGAGGCAACTCAATACAATAGGTAGCTCAAGCCGATAAAGAAGCTCAAACCAGGCTCAAGGGAAAGAGATGAATGGATAAGAACGATCCCAGAAGCCATCCTCAAGTATGATTAGGATGATGCTTGAACTGGATCCTCTAAAGGGAGTTCCACCGGGGGGAAGAGGAGGTAGCGTTGTCTCTACTATATAATGATTGATTTTCTAGCAGTGAAAATGCAATATCCGATGCAGTTAGCTCGAGTGAAGGAACCGAGACAAGTAGGCCAATTTTCCCGCACCATAGCGTGGTGATACCCTCCCATCTGACCCCGGTAAACCACCCATCGGATAGCCTAGACCTCGAAGACTGCAAAGTAGATGCCAATAGTACTCTTTCCACACTGGCATACACTGCAACTTGAATATTCACAGGATTTGCAGAATTGAGCAGATCGGCTGCACTATGCCTCCTCCCCGAACCATAAAAAGTCGAGCCACCAGCAGCATAGGCAGCAGATACATGTCCACCAATTTATCCACTACCATAAGCAAGAGCAGTTTCAGAGGCAGAGGAAGGAGCATGAGCGGTTTCAGGCCCAGTTGTAAATCGTTCGGTTCCACAACCTACAATATGAAATGCTACAGACCCGAAACCGGGCCATGAGACCCGTAGAGTACCCTCTCAGACCAGCCCCTGCCTATAGTTGTTGAACCCATCGAACCCCCTCCCACTAGAATAGTTGTATTAAAACTCCCTGCTATGGGAGAAATCCACTCCTATGGTTGGACGGAGACATGGCAACGGTAGTTGTTGGACCACCAGCGAATTTATTGAGCACATATGCCCCTAAACTTTTCGAATCTAAGGCCAGGTGGTTCCTCCCCGCATTCTGGTAGTCGAGAAGCCCCTCTTGTTTAGGTTGTTCCTATTACTTCGGTATGTCTTACCGCAGCAGGAGTCACCGTCTGCAGAATCAACAGAATCGATTTTTCCCAACTGACTCAACATCTTCTGGGTCTACTAGTTCCGGACCTGGAGCTGCTACTTATGTCAGTGCTAGTGATGCTACTCTAGCTCACGATCATGAGTAACTTAACCAACTGACTCACCAACCTTACCAACTTCTGGCTCATCCACTGACTCAACCAAATCAACCGGTTCATTTACTGCAAATGAATATGAATTATTAGAATTCTCATCCTGGGCGAAGCAATGAGCACTCGACCTTACTTATATTATAAAGGGAGAGGGAATTCGATACAGACTGGTTGGTGTTCCAGAATGAGATAGTAGGCAACATCTCGCATCTCAAGCATCAAGAGTCTTGAGGCACGGAGTCTCAAACCTTTCCCTTTTTGAGGTCAAGAGGCATCACTCCCTCCCCTCAATTTATTTTTCCATTTGAAATTGATGACGGGGCAGGGCAGGAGCTAGCTTTGTGGAGCGAATCGAAGTTTTCATCGCCAGGCCATTATAGTAGTTGTTCAACGGTTCGGGAGGCGGGATTTGTGTCCACTTCTCCACAGCTCGGTCCCAACCAAACCTTACTCGATAGTGGAGGCGACTAACAACTAGCCACTCTGCTTTCACCCGGATGCTGCTTGCTCCTGCATCAATGCCTATGCTTCCGACATGTCTGGGTAGTACCTCCACTCGAATGATCTACCTACCTTACCTGAGCCCAGTTGAGAGTTCTTACTCCGGATATTTTTTCTTTCCAGATAGTAGGCCTTTGGACCGGCTCTGCAGGCAGGTGATCGTGGCCAACTGAGAAGTGACAAATAGCAGAGCGGGGTGTGTGATTGATACATGTGTACGTTTTACAAGAGCTCAGATGACTAGATAATCGCACGCACACATCATAACTAGGAAAGTTCCCCTAAGGATCCAGTCCCACTCTCTTTCTATCTATAACTCATTCCATTCCCTAGGTCGGGGATTACTACGCCCTTACTTCCAGAGGTAACGGTTGAACGCTAAGCTGCTTCTCAACTCACTGACCTTCCCCGCCAACCGCCTTCCTTTGAATGATTGATTCAGTGTGAGAATATACTCTCTCTGGTGGAACAAAAGCCCTGACTTGTGCTTTAGAACAGCGGGGCTCTAGCTCTTTCTATATTATGTTATTTCGATCCGTAAGTAAGAGTAAGAACCTATCCAGCTGAGCACGATCTAGGCTACAAAGGCACTTCCACTCAGAAGGTGGGTTAGTGGCATTATAGTTCGAAATACTTTAGCGAAGCGGGAAAGCGGCAGAACGCAAACTCTCGTCGACAGTCAGACATGGCCCATCTTGCTGCTCCCCTAGAGGCGCCTACTGAATCGGAGACTTCCTAATCCCCTTACTCCCTATTCTCTCTCAAATAAAGCTGCTGACTTCAAGTCGTCTTGAATAGTGCACAATCATAGCAAGAAGAAGTGGGAATAATGAAAAACTCTATTACTGCTACTGAAATCCGCCCATGTGCTTCATGCGAGCAACTCTTTCTCGGTTTGGCTACTAAGAGTTCTGTCTTTATCGAATTTCTTAGTGCAGATTTGACCACTACTATTATGAGCGACGATCGACCTACCTAAGTTTTTACTAGTCATCATCGGTTTACCCGCTTGCTGAAACCTCCCTCCATAGCCGATTGAATGGTTGGATAGCCACTCAACTGTTCACTATACTTCCTGTATCCCACTCTCCTCCCTATCTCTCTCGACCCATTCATCGGAGTATGTTGGGCTGGAATGCCTCCATTCCCATCCCATCCTTTATGATCTCTGGGCCTTCCCGCTATGAGATATTTCCAGTGCACAAGCATATTCATGCATAATACTCTTTTCCTTCTTTCCCCTCTCTTATAGGTGGGTAGGAATTCCTAGAAGAGGATATAAGGTCATTTTGTCATCAGTGGAGGAGCATGCGTGATAGAGATACTTCTCTATGCGAATGTTCTGGCTTTCAAAAGACGAGTAAGGGACGGGGAGTTCATAATTGCATAAAGGGAGTCTTCAAACCGTCTCAATCAATAGAGGGTAGATCGGACTAAGGAGAGAGACGGTTGAGTACGGAAGCGAAAGCGGCGATATAGGCTAGCTAAATGCCCAGTGAGAATACTGAAATGAATAAAGAGAAATCCGAATGACTAGTGGCCATAACTCATTAAGCAATCAACACCTTTTTCGCTTAGCGTTTCCTCTTTCTACCGTTACGAGGAAGCTGCAGTATCCTCTTAGGTCTTTGCACGGCTTTCGACCGGGAAGAGGTTTCCTCGTTGCATCTTTCCACACAGCATTGGTTCCGTCCCTTACCTTACCTTTATCGCCCGTCGGGCGTCAAGGTTCGTATTAGATCCTTATCGATCGTATTTTTTTTTTTTCAAAAAAAATTCTGTCATTTATGGACGGTCACTTGGGGTATAACCATATTTTCATCTCCAAAGAGGACGAGGCAAAAAGAGCCTTCCCTTGTCCGGGTGCTGTTGGACGAACGGACTATTCTGCTGGCAGGTCATGCCCTTCGGTCTGAATAAGGCGTCAGTTACCTACCAGCGAGCGATGAACCTCATCTTCCATTACTTTATTGTCAACATCGTAGAGGTGGTGTATATTGATGATGTAGTTGTGAAGTCTTTCCCTGTAGAGGGTCATTTGGCTGGTCTCAAGACAGTCTTTGAGCGCGAGAACACGGCTTGAAGATGAATCCGTAAAAATGTGCATTTGGCGTAACAGCAGGAAACTTCCTGAAGTTCTTAGTGCACAACAGAGGGGTTGAAATTGACAAGAAGAAATCCAGGGCAATCAAGGAAGCACCTCCCTCAAGAAGCAAAAAGGAGTTGCGGCGCTTGATCGGACAGATAAATTTCCCCGGCGGTTCATCTCCAATTTTGGACGGAAAATCCAGCCTTTCGCCCCACTTCTCAAGACAACAGAGGATTAAGAGTTTTTTTAGGACGAGAGCCATGGCCCAGTCTTGCAACGAGTCAAAAATGACCTCGCTGAGGCACCAGTTAGAATACCTTCTCGGCCCGGAGAACCGCTACAGCTATACATATCATGTCATCAGCCTCAAACGAGTCGTTGGGAGCATTCTTATCGCAGAAGAACGGAGATGGTAATGAACAAGCAAGATATTCTTTGAGCAGGGTCCTGCAAGGACCGGAG